ATATGTTGACATGAGGAGGAACATATTTACTAGTTATATCATCTGCAATCGCCTGAATCTCAAGACGTTCCTCAAACCAATCATATACTTTATTGAGATAGGTAACCCAATGGAACTCCCCCTCTGAGAACCGTATATGAGAATTTCATCTCGTACGGCTCAAGCGGAAACACACAAATACTGATTTCAACGGATATATAATAGAAAATGAAAAACTTCATTAACCACTTGATTCGATTTGCCTCGAAGATACGAAGTAACAAAAATCCGGAATCTCTTCTTTGTGATGATAATGCCAAAAAATATCAAGTTGGCTCATCTGTCTTTCTTTATGTTGATCGTTACAGGCCTCTTGAATCTTCTCTTCCCTATTTTTTATTTGTTATTTGATTTATTGTTTTTTTTTTTTTGTGCGTACTGCGGATTTACTCTTGTTTTACTATTGATAGGAATTCTCTTGTTGAGACCCTATGAATCAATTGAAACCTCAGATTCATACTAGAACCACGATGATTTAGCCTCAAGCTAAACTCAAAGGTTCTCTGAGTAAGAACCTTTGATGATCACTTATTGAATGAATGGATGTAATGACTCAACAAAATCTAGAGAAAGAGTTATCCTTCGGTCAAAATAAATCTGAAGGAATAAAATTCGTTTGATTTAGGAAATACCTATTTGAATTTTTTTTGAGTCCGGTTGCGAGGTCTGAATAAATAGTAGGTATGAATCATAGTTCAAATATTTCTTTTCTTGATCTATTCTATATATTCCGTGCTCCAGATACTAGAATAAATATCCGACGAGGTAGAATCATCTTGATAGAGATAACAGGTCCATTCTATGTATTATCAATAGGATCAATTATAACAAGTCACACACTCATATTCCGGAAATACCGAAACAAATAAATTCCACGGTCGAACTACCAGAATAGAATGGTCTAGAAATCCAAGTCTAAAGTAATTTTTTCTTTGATTGAAAGACTAGGACTTCATAGTTCTTATAAACCTAACTCATTGAAATTCCATCCAGTAAAACGGAAGAATTATAAATTTCCAAAATAATAGATAGGAATATCGCAAATAGAGCCATTGCGACCCCCATAAGTGGTGTAGTCCCCCATCCCGGAGCTACTTTACCATATTCCGAATTCAATGGTTTCAATAAATCCCCTACAGTAGTTCGTCTTGGCCCAGATCTAGAACTATCCTCAACGGTTTGTGTAGCCATAAATCCTATTTAATGATTGGTTGAGATCTGTTGACTTTGTATACTATTCCGTTGTAGTTGTAAATAAACGATCTTATCGTAGATCCATTGTGATCTTGAAATTATCTAAAAATGGAAACAGCAACCCTAGTCGCCATCTCCATATCCGGTTTACTTGTAAGCTTTACTGGGTACGCCTTATATACCGCTTTTGGGCAACCCTCTCAACAACTAAGAGATCCATTCGAAGAACACGGGGACTAGTTGAAGTAATGAGCCTCCCAATATGGGAGGCTCATTACTTCAATTAAATTATTTCGAAAGGTTATTTCATTTTTTTAGTTGGAACCTTAGGTGGTTCTCGAAAAAAGATAGCGAAAAAAATTATCCCTAAAGTCGAGACTAAAAGGAATGTATAAACCAATGCTTCCATGGATTCGATCGTGGTTTACAATTATAGCTTCCACACCTATTCATTTGGGATCATTTATCATATCATATAAAGAAAGAAAAAAAGTCAAAGAAAAGATGGTGATTCAAGTCAAGATTTCTCTGATACCCAATATCAAATAAAAAAAAAATAGAGGCGAAAGATACCACAACAATGTCGTATCAGACTACTTGTCTCCTTGTAGTTGGATCTCCAAGTTTTTGGAATGCTCCAAATTCCACTTGAGCATCCAAATCTGGATCAATACCAGCAAAAACATCTCTGAACAAGGTTCTAGCGCCATGCCAAATGTGTCCGAAAAAGAAGAGCAAAGCAAACGTAGCATGCCCAAAAGTGAACCAACCCCTTGGACTGCTACGAAAAACACCATCGGATTTCAAAGTAGCCCGATCTAATTCAAAAATTTCACCTAATTGGGCACGTCTAGCATATTTTTTCACAGTAGCAGGATCAGAATAACTTACTCCATTAAGTTCGCCACCATAGAACTCAACAGTAACACCTACTTGTTCAACACTATACTTTGATTCTGCCCTTCTAAAAGGAACATCAGCTCTCACAATTCCGTCTTCATCTACCAAAACTACCGGAAATGTTTCAAAAAAAGTAGGCATACGACGTACAAAAAGCTCGCGCCCTTCTTTATCTCTAAAGACGGGGTGTCCTAACCATCCAACAGCAATTCCATCCCCATTGTCCATTGAGCCTGCTCTGAATAATCCCCCCTTTGCCGGATTATTACCAATATAATCATAAAAAGCTAATTTTTCGGGAATTTTAGACCAAGCTTCCGATAAACTAAGATTTTCGGCTAGCCCGGCACTAACTCTTCGATATATTTCTTGCTGAAAGTATCCCTGATCCCACTGATAACGAGTAGGACCAAATAATTCGATTGGGGTAGTTGCTGAACCATACCACATAGTTCCAGCAACAACAAAAGCTGCAAAAAAAACAGCAGCGATACTACTGGAAAGTACAGTTTCAATATTGCCCATACGTAATCCTTTGTATAGACGTTGAGGCGGACGAACACTAAGATGGAATAGGCCTGCTAATATGCCCAATGTACCCGCTGCAATATGATGAGAGGCTATTCCTCCCGGAACAAAAGGATCAAAACCTTCCGCGCCCCACGCTGGATTTACAGATTGTACTTTTCCAGTTAGTCCATAAGGATCGGACACCCATATTCCAGGACCATACAAACCTGTTACATGAAATGCGCCAAAGCCAAAGCAAGCTACCCCTGAGAGAAATAAATGAATTCCAAAGATCTTGGGCAAATCCAAAGAAGGTTTTCCCGTACGTTCATCACAGAATATTTCTAGGTCCCAATATACCCAATGCCAGATAGCTGCCAAGAAGCACAAACCGGAAAACACTATGTGTGCCCCTGCCACACCTTCATAACTCCAAATACCCGGATTTGTTATAGTTCCTCCTGAAATACTCCAACCGCCCCACGAATTGGTTATTCCTAAACGAGTCATGAAGGGTATAACGAACATACCTTGTCTCCACATCGGATCAAGAACGGGATCAGAGGGATCAAAAACCGCTAATTCATATAAAGCCATCGAACCAGCCCAACCAGAAACTAGAGCTGTATGCATTATATGAACAGAAAGCAATCGACCGGGATCATTCAATACGACAGTATGAACACGATACCAAGGTAAACCCATGGAAATACCTCTTTATCAAAGAAAAATAGACACTATGCCACTTTATTTTATCGCATTGGAAAAGACTATATATACTAACCATGTACCTAACTTTTCAGTAGATTCCGTATCAGAAAGGATTAATATTTATTCCATTCCATTGAAAATAACGTGAAAATAACGGAACAATTTTGTTCGTAAGAACAAAGAGAAGCAGATCTATTCTATACCCGATAAGTACCAATACGCAATGGGAGGATTGGTCCCATTTTTGGGGAACGAATGGATAGATACTTGTTTATCATTCGAACGATCGATTTCTTCGTTCAAATTTTTTCTTTATTCATTCTGTCTTACTCTATAAACTTTCCAATCTATGTATCAAATAGAATAAAGAGAAAAAAGGGATGAAGACAATAAACCATTGATTGTTACGTTTCCATATTAAAGTGAAGTATAGTACTAAATTTTTTTCTTTAATTTAATGCCCATTGGTGTTCCAAAAGTACCTTTTCGGAGTCCTGGAGAGGAAGATGCGGTTTGGGTTGACGTATAGTGCGACTTGTCAGACATATTGGGTCATATGGGATTTACCCGTTCTCTCCCCTGATCGAGATATCCTCTGTTTCGCCCAAGAGATATTGTATTGAGTGAGGCATCAATCAATCATTCGGAGCGTGAAGTGCAATTAGATCAATTTATTTTATATTGGGGATCAATATTATCAATTTAGAAGAATTTATGGTTTACTTGGACTGATAAAATAAAGTATCCAGGCTCCGTTCAGAAAATACCAAATCGATAACAAATTGTTAATATAATATATGTATGATTACCACTTGTATCATAAATGATTCTTATACCTACTATTACTATAGTAGTGATAGTAGTGATCCCAAATTGCAGACCAACGGAATAGTATGATGAATACATCAAATAGTTTTGGGAAAGCAAGACAAAAAATTAACAAAAAAAAAGAAGTCATAACAAAAAAATGGTACTGAGACCATTTGTCCTATATGTGCAAATAGAATTCGGACAGATCTTTTCCCGGGGTAGACCATGAACCTAAAAGAATTGAAAGGACCCATTCAGGAACAAGACAATGACATCGTGATTTTAATATCGATGAAACAATACATCAATGATAGGTTAGTTTAATAAGTTCAGTAATCTCTTTTTTTTTTTAGAGGGAAGGGAGCCTAAACTCATCTCGTTTTTTTTAATAGAAGACCTTTCATTAAGAAAACCTGTTACATAAAAAAAAGAAATAAAGCTGGAATCGACACATTGATTCTTTTTTTTATTTTTCACAATTTTTTTTGAACCGTATGTATCCAAAGGTGCACGTACGGTTCCTAAGGGATGCAATTTTGTCCTAATCAACCGACTTTATCGAGAAAGATTACTTTTTTTAGGCCAAGAGGTTGATAGCGAGATCTCGAATCAACTTGTTGGTCTCATGGTATATCTCAGTATAGAAGATGGTACTAGGGATCTTTATTTGTTTATAAACTCTCCCGGCGGATGGGTAATACCAGGAATAGCCATTTATGATACTATGCAATTTGTGTCACCTGATGTGCATACGATATGCATGGGATTAGCCGCGTCAATGGGATCTTTTATTCTGGTCGGAGGAGAAATTACCAAACGTCTAGCATTCCCTCACGCTTGGCGCCAATGAGTTTTTATTTGATTGAAAAAAAAAAGAAGACTATGCCTTCGCCACATTGATTATAAAAGAAAATTATAAGTAATAATAGCATGGCACTTCGGGTTCGATATGAACAAACCATTATTGTTTTTTCATAACATGAGATTTTGTATCGAGATAGTAGTATGAAATAAAGGTTATTTCCGATTTGATCTTATGTGTCGGGAGTACATTTCAGCGTCACAAACCATTTTTCTTCCACACCAGAAGTCTCTTTCTGATACTTATGCTATGAAAGAAAGAGTACAAAAATGAAAAAAAAAAAGATCATTTTTGACTTATTTGATCGTATCAAAAAGAAACTTTGGGATTGCTAAATCACAGACGAGATAAATATATAAAGTAACAGAACCATCATAGTATTCTTTTTTACTTCTATGAAAGGAAGGGTGGTAAATGGATCATTCAACGATCTGGATTAGATGGATTCTATTTCTTTCTTCGATAGAATAGAAGAGAAGAAAGGGTCAATTCCATTGCAGAGCCGTATGCAATGAACAAAAGATGCCTGTACGGTTATTCAATTCTATTTGATTTTTTTTTCTTGTTATTTTTTTATCCCCTACTTTAGTTTAGCCCAATCATGCGAGATAGAAGAACCGTTCATGATGTTATATCAATATCATCAGGGTTATGATTCACCAACCTGCTAGTTCTTTTTATGAGGCACAAGCAGGGGAATTTATCCTGGAAGCGGAAGAACTACTGAAACTTCGCGAAACCCTAACAAAGGTTTATGTACAAAGAACGGGCAACCCTTTATGGGTTGTATCCGAGGATATGGAAAGGGATGTTTTTATGTCAGCAACAGAAGCCCAAGCTCATGGCATTGTTGATCTTGTAGCGGTCAAAAATGAAAATACTGGGGATTTCATATAAATCTATTTTATTTCAAACCATAATTCAAATTTTCTGTGATTTGATATTGAATAGAAATAATTCATGATGATCAATCATCAGGTTAAGATCGATCTAAACCAACCCATTTTATTCTATATATACATATATATACATACGACATGCCAACTATTAAACAACTTATTAGAAACACAAGACAGCCAATAAGAAATGTTACAAAATCTCCCGCTCTTAGAGGATGTCCTCAGCGTCGAGGAACATGTACTAGGGTGTATGTGCGACTCGTTCAGATCATAAGTTCGAACAAATGAGACAATTTTTTCAGTATCAATGACCGGTACCAATGAATAGGATAGATAGAGAAGATCTATCATATACCCATATTGTATATGGAATTTATGGTTTCCATTGGTGCAAATCCAATCATCTAGATTTGAAATAAGAAGCAATTCCCCATTGGTAGCAAATGGTTATCCATTAAGCGGAGGAAATGGTATCATAAGAAGCAAAAAGGTTATGCTCCTTTTCTTGAAAGAACGGACTAACAGGGTCAGCTACCTAGCCAACTTTCATAATTAAATGCCGTCACTGTATGGATAACTCTTTTTGTGAAAAGAGCTATTACTGTAGATAGGTAGAGCCAAAGAGTGTGAACTATACAAGTTAACAATAACATTTGATTAAATGAAAGAAGAGGCTCCGGTGTATAGAGAGGACCTCACCGTTTAAGAGGTAACCATAGAAACGATGGAACCCACTATTTTTTTTTTTATTTAGTATCGTTCTAATTTCTTATTTCCAGTGAAATAACTGGAAGGAATAGAATACAAAATCGTGGTTGGGAAGGTCATAGTAGCAAAAGCCATTGGAATTGATATTTTATATATCGGAATAATCCGTTTTGTTATTAATCGACCGGGGAAGGGGAAAAGGATGACTGAAAGAAGAGAAATCAATTAGTTATTCATTAAGCTTTAATCTGATTCAATGACCAGAGTTAAACGAGGATATACAGCTCGGAGACGTCGAACAAAAATTCGTTTATTTGCATCAACCTTTAGAGGGGCTCATTCAAGACTTACTCGAACGATTACTCAACAGAAAATGAGAGCTTTGGTTTCCTCTCATCGAGATAGAGGCAGACAAAAGAGGGATTTTCGTCGTTTGTGGATCACTCGGATAAACGCAGTAACTCGTGAGAATAAGGTATTCTATAGTTATAGTATATTAATACACAATCTGTACAAGAAGCAATTGCTTCTTAATCGTAAAATACTTGCGCAAATAGCTATATCAAATAAGAATTGTCTTTACATGATTTCCAATAAAATTATCAAATAAAGGAGATTCAAAAGTAATATACAGGAATGATTGAAAGGGAATTCCCCGGAGAATGAACTCCGGGAAGATATAGAATAAAAATAAATTAAGATAAGTAGTAGAAATGAACGAACATGTTTCAATAAAAAAAAATATTTCTTCTTTTCCCCCATTTTTGTTTCTTATATTATAACACAAGAATCAAATCAGGATTCTAGGCCTTTTCGAACAAAACATCAATCTGAGCTTGAGTTCCAATTGGATTTTTGAGTCAATTGAGGAGTATGCCTATTTATTTCTGGTTCTAGGACCAGTAGTTCTTGGGATCGACTCAGCTCTCTCAAATTGTTTCTCATTATTAAGAAAAGGTAACAAAGATAAAATACGAGCTTGTTTTATAGCAATAGTAATTAATCGTTGTTGTTTCAAGGTCAATCTATTCACTCGTCTAGATAATATTTTTCCTTGTTCACTAATAAATCGACTAATTAAACTCATGTTTCTATAATCGATTCGATCCCCCGATCCAATTGGGGGCAAACGCCTACGAAAAGATCGCTTGTATTTACGAAAAGGTTGCTTGGATTTATCCATGGTTTATTCCTTATCTCTAAAGTTCTATTTATTTATTCATTTCGGATCCAACCGAAATAGGCTTTGATTCATATATTATTTCATTCATATACTATATATCTATACACATGAAAGAATATCTACATAAAATCGGGTTTGATTTGTATATATTATGTATATTATATATGTTAAGTTCTTACTCTTCCTGTCCTGTTCTTTGGAAAGATCGAACACATGATGTTCCCTTCGATCTATTTCTTGATTTCCCCATGAATCGTATGCTTATGACAATAGCGACAAAATTTTTGCAATTCTAATCGACTGGGTGTATTGTGGCGATTCTTTTGAGTAATATATCTAGAAATGCCCCGCGATTCCTTATTGACACTATTTCGGACACAACTGGTACATTCCAAAATAACTCTGACTCTGACATCTTTACCCTTGGCCATGAACCTCCTTTAGATTTTGTATCGACTTAACTTAAGTCTTATATTTTCGATCCGAACCGAAGAAGAATAAAAAAATCAATAGAAGTTACTAGTTATAAATTCCATTTCTAAGCATTTCGTTGTAATTCTTCTTATTATCTTATCTAATTAATTTATTATCTAATTAATAGAATATGTATTAATATAGTATATATTAAGTTAAGTAATACAAAATAGAATAATAATTAAGTAATACAATTTCTTTCTAACTATCAATTATTTCTATCCTAAATCCCAATATTTCATTTAAGTATCTTTTTTCTATGCTATGATTTCGTAGAGCCCACCCTAGACTGGATACACATTTTAATTTTATTTCTGTTTTCCCAAATTTGATCTTGGATCTACCGGATTTTTTATGAGGTTCAATACACTTTTTCCTTCTCTTTCCTTACTATTCTAAAGAATTGAAAGGGAGAGGCGAGGTTTTAGTTACGTCATGTGGAATTATATTTCTTCATTTCTTCGCATATCAATAACTAGAATTAAAAAAAGGGGAATGACAGGGCATCTGGGAATAAACGATTAATTTCTATCAATAGACCCGCTAAAGACCCAAACCATAGAGTAGTTAACACAGGTGCCACGGAGAGATATGTTTTTAGATCTCGCATTGAAAATCCTCCTTCTTTATTGTAATACATATATTGTCAGATGCTGTAGTTCAAGATCATTTTTATTTATTTTTACGCGGATTTCCTAACAAAAATGGATATGTACAATGAACCAATAGATGAGATTTTCCTGTCACTAAAAAAGAAAAAGATGACCCCTTCTTCCTGAGCATTACGGATAAATATTCATTCTTTTTTATATGTTAGGTTGGGTTTCAGATGTATATAATTCTTTTATTATATGAAACCAAAAACAAGAAATGACAAGAAAGTTCTATATAGATAGAGGAGAAAATAAAGATGTGGAAAACAAGACAGGTATTTTGTACAATGACACTGTACAACAATTTTAAAAAGGGATGTAGCGCAGCTTGGTAGCGCGTTTGTTTTGGGTACAAAATGTCACGGGTTCAAATCCTGTCATCCCTACCTATTACTTCTCCTATGGGCAGTAACGAGAGATTAATTGAGATCGACGGGGCATAATCTTTCATTTTTGGATACTATATTTATGCGAGATGTGTTAGAAGTTAAGTGGAAAAAAAAATTTCTTTGAAAGCGCTCTTAGTTCAGTTCGGTAGAACGCGGGTCTCCAAAACCCGATGTCGTAGGTTCAAATCCTACAGAGCGTGATTCCGTCTATCTTATGTATGTCGAATCACAATAAAATAACTTAACAAAACAAAGTTGAATTGCAACTGGAATTTGACCTCCTCCCTGTAGGAGGTCAATCAAAAAAAGAAATGTTACTCAATCAAAGGTCCAACTGATCACCACGTCTGTATTGTAAATATGCAGTCACAAATAATCCTGCCAAAGTAATAGGAATTAGACCTAAGACGATTCCAAATAGAAAAACTTCAATCATTTCGGTTTGTTTGAGGGGATAAAAAAGGGGGGTAAGATCTATCCCTAAATATTAATCTGAATTATCCGTGAATCTCAATGACCAAGAAAAAAAATTGGCAATTGGTGCGGGAAAGAACCATAGAATATCTGGAATTCCCGAGAAATATTTTTCTGAATTATTTATTCAATTCATTTTCAAATAAGTCGTATCTTGTTCAAACCAATAAATAGAGCTGGGGTTATAGTTAAAG